TAATTGAATGAACAATTCATTCATAAAAATGAATATTTCTATGAGATTCCAGGTATTCTATAGTTCCTTCCGCGCCAATTTCCAATTCTTGGTCATTGAGATTCATGAGAGATTGGGATTAATATTTAGGGATAGATATTACCTCTCTTTTTCTCCTCTTTCAAATAAATTGAAATGATTGAAGTTTTTCTATTTGGAATCGTCTTAGGTCTAATTCCTATTACTTTGGCTGGATTATTCGTAACTGCATATTTACAATACAGACGCGGTGATCAGTTGGACCTTTGATTGAGTAACATCTTTTTTTTTTTTGATTGACCTCCTCCTTAATCTGCAGGGGGTCAAATTCAGGTTGCAGTTCAAGTTAGTGAAGTTGTTTTATTGTGATTCGACATTACAAGAACAGAATCACGCTCTGTAGGATTTGAACCTACGACATCGGGTTTTGGAGACCCACGTTCTACCGAACTGAACTAAGAGCGCTTTCTTATGACAGCAGATACGACTGTCAAGAAAAGGATTCTTTTTGTACCCCCAATACATTTTGCATGCATTGCATATAGTATCATAAAATAAAAGATTATGTCCAATTTTCATCAATCTCAATTGACCCCTCGTTACTGGCCATAGGAAAAATAATAGGTAGGGATGACAGGATTTGAACCCGTGACATTTTGTACCCAAAACAAACGCGCTACCAAGCTGCGCTACATCCCTTTTAATTGTTGTACAGTGTCATTGTAGAGAATCCCTGTCTTGTTTTCCACATCGTTATTTCCTCTATCTATATACAATTTCTCTTGCCATTCCTTCTTTTTGGTCTCATATCTCATATAATAAAAGAATTATATACATATGAAACCTAACGTATAAAAGAATTAATATTTATCGGTAATGCTCAGGAAGAGGGGGTCATCTTTTTCTGTTTTAGGTACAAGTGGATCTCATCTACCGGATCATTGTACATATCCATTTTAGTTCGAGATTCCGCGTACAAATACAAGTGATCTTTAACTACATATGCATCTGATCATATATGTATTCCAATAAAGAAGGAGGATTTTCAATGCGAGATATAAAAACATATCTCTCCGTGGCACCTGTGCTAACTACTCTATGGTTTGGGTCTTTAGCAGGTCTATTGATAGAGATCAATCGTTTATTCCCAGATGCGTTGGTATTCCCCTTTTTTTCATTCTAGTTATTGATATGGGAATGGATGAATGAAGAAGATTAGAGATACAATAAATTCTCTGTGACCAACCCCCCCCCCCCCCTTTTTTTTTCAGTTCTTTAGGATAGGAAGGAAAGAGAAAGAATAAAAGTGGATTGAACCTCAGTCAAACTCGGGTTCAGGATAGAATTAATAGAGGTAGAACAGAAATAGAAATGGGGCTCTAGGGCAGGCTGTTCGAGATCATATAAGATAGTAAATGAAATGCTGGGATTAGGAATAATGAATAGTTAGAAATAATTGTATTACTTATGATTTTATTACTTTATTGATTGCATGATTGCAACGAAATCTTTCATAATTGTATTTCGAGTTAGCAACCTATTTTCTATTTATTTTTCGTTCCTTTCTTCTTCTTCGGTTCGGATCGAAAATAGAAGAATTGAGTGAATCCAAAGGAGGTTCATGGCCAAGGGTAAAGATGTCAGAGGAATAGTTATTTTGCAATGTACCGGTTGTGTCCGAAATGATTTTAATAAAGAATCGCGAGGCACTTCCAGATATATTACTCAAAAGAATCGACACAATACACCTAGTCGATTGGAATTGAGAAAATTCTGTCCTTATTGTTACAAGCATACGATTCATGGGGAGATAAAGAAATAGATCGAACGGAACACGTGTACCATCCTTCCAAGGAACAGGAAGAAATTATATATATATAAACAAATCAAGTCCTATTTCGGTCGGATCCGAAATGAATGAAGAAATGGGATTTTAGAGATAAGGAATAAACCATGGATAAATCCAAGCGACTCTTTCGTAAATCCAAGCGATCTTTTCGTAGGCGTTTGCCCCCAATTGGATCGGGGGATCGAATTGATTATAGAAACATGAGTTTAATTAGTCAATTTATTAGTGAACAGGGAAAAATATTATCTAGACGAGTGAATAGATTGACCTTGAAACAACAACGATTAATTACTATTGCTATAAAACAAGCTCGTATTTTATCTTCGTTACCTTTTCTTAATAATGAGAAACAATTTGAGAAAACCGAGTCGATCCCTAGAACTACTGGTCCTAGAACCAGAAATAAATAGGGCCTACTCCTCAATTGAATCAAAACAACTCTAATTGGAATTAAAAATCAGATTGATTGATCTTTTGTTCGAAAAAGCCGAGAGATTTTATTGTTGCGTCGTAATAGAATAAAAAAAAGAATGGGAGAAGAAGAAATCTTTTTTTTTTGAAACGTGTTCGTTCATTCCTACTACTTATCTTATCATATTAATTTCTACTCTACCTTCCCGGAGGTCATTCTCCGGGGAACTCCGTTTAAATCATTCCGGTGAATTCCTTCCAATCTCCTTATTTGATGATCTCATTGGAAATCATGTAAAGACAATTCCTATTTGATATAGCTATTTGTGCAGGTATTTTACGATTAAGAAGCAACTGCCTCTTGTACAGATCATGTATTAATCGACTATAACTATAGGATACCCTATTCTCACGAGTTACTGCATTTATCCGAGTGATCCACAAACGACGAAAATCTCTCTTTCGCCTGCCTCTATCCCGATGAGAGGACACCAAAGCTCTCATTTTCTGTTGAGTAGTAGTTCGAGTAAGTCTTGAATGGGCCCCTCGAAAGGTTGATGCAAATAAACGAATTTTTGTTCGACGTCTCCGAGCTATATATCCTCGTCTAACTCTGGTCATTGAATCAAATTAAACTTTGATGAATAACTAATCGATTTCTTTTCTTTCAGTCATTCTTTTCCCCTCTCCTGGTTTATTAATAACAAAACGGATTCTTCCGATGTATAAAATAAAAATTCCAATGGCTTTTGCTACTATGACCTTCCCAACCACGATTTTTATTTCTTCCAGGCATTTATTTCACCTCAAAATAAGAAATTTTACCGATATTTGGTATAAAATAGGTATAAAATAAATAGGTAGTAAATGTAAATGGATAAATAAATAAATAGTGGCTTCCATCGTTTCTATGGTTACTTCTTAAACGGTGAGGCCCTCTCTATACACCGGAGCCCCTTCCCTCATTTAATCAATGTTATTGGTAACTTGTACAGTTCACACTCTTTGGCTCTACCCATGAATTGTCCAGTAATAGGTCTTTTCACAATGAGATCTATTCATACAGTGACGGCATTTAAGTATGAAGGTTGGCTAGGTAGCTGACCCTGTTAGTCCGTTCTTGCAAGAGTAGGAGCATAATCTTTCTGCTTCTTAAATACCATTTCCCCCGCTTAATGGATAACCATTTGCTACCAATGGAGAATTGCTTTTCATCTCAAATCGAGGTGATTGGATTTGCACCAATGGAAACCATAAATTCCATACACAATAGAGGTATATGATAGATCTTTATTTTTAGATAGTGAATGGAGTTCTTCCATTCTATCCCATTCATTGGTACTGGTCATTGAGACTGGAAAAATCGTCTCATTTGTTCTAGCTCATGATCTGAACGAGTCGCACATACACCCTAGTACATGTTCCTCGACGCTGAGGACATCCTCGAAGAGCTGGGGATTTCGTGACATTTCTGATTGGCTGTCTTGTGTTTCTAATAAGTTGTTTAATGGTTGGCATGCTGAATCGTATACAGAATGGGCTGGTTTAGATCGATCCTAACCGGATGATTATGAATTACTTCCATTTACTATTTTATTTTACCCGGGTAAGAAGATAAAAGATCAAATCACGGTTCATTCGAATTATGATTCGAAATGGAATCACGGATTTATGCGAAATCCCCGGTATTTTCGACCGCTACAAGATCAACAATGCCATGAGCTTGGGCTTCTGCTGCTGACATAAAAACATCTCTTTCCATGTCTTCGGATACAACCCATAAAGGATTGCCCGTTCTTTGTACATAAACCCTTGTGAGGATTTCGCGGAGTTTCAGTAGTTCTTCCGCTTCCAGGATAAATTCTCCTGTGGGTGCCTCATAAAAAGAACTAGCAGGTTGGTGGATCATAACCCTGATGATATAACATAATAAACGATTCCTATATCTCGCATGATCGGGCGAAAGGAAGGGATAAAGAATAACAAACAAGAAGAAAAAGATAGAATTGAACAACCGTACAGGCATCTTTTGTGCATTGCATACGGCTCTGCAATGGAATTTCTTTTTCCCTTCCATCAAAGAAAGAGACAAATAGAATCCATCAGACCCAGATCGTTGAATGATCCATTTACCATCCTTCCTTTCGTAGGAGTCAAAAAATACTATGATGGTTCCGTTGCTTTATATATTTATCTCGTCTGAGATTCAGCAATCCCAAAGTTTCTTTTTGATCCGATCAAATAAGGAAAAAAGAATCTTTTTTTTTTTTTCATACTCTTTCATAACATAAATATCGGAAAGAGACTTCTGGTGTGGAAGCAAAAAGGTTTGTGACGCTGAAATGGAACCCCGATACATAAGATCAAATCGGAAATAACCTTTGTTTCATACTACTATCTCGATACATAATCTCATGTTATGAAAAAACGAGAATGGTTTGCTCATATCGAACTCGAAATGCCATGCTATTATTACTTATTATTTATATTCCATATGGCGAAGGCATAGTCTTCTTTTTCTCTCAAATAAAAAACTCATTGGCGCCAAGCGTGAGGGAATGCTAGACGTTTGGTAATTTCTCCTCCGACCAGGATGAAAGATCCCATTGAAGCGGCTAATCCCATGCATATTGTATGCACATCTGGTGGCACAAATTGCATAGTATCATAAATAGATATTCCTGGTATTACCCATCCGCCGGGAGAGTTTATAAACAAATAAAGATCCCTGGTATCATCCTCTATGCTGAGATATACCATGAGACCAACAAGTTGATTCGAGATCTCGCTATCAACCTCTTGGCCTAAAAAAAGTAATCTTTCTCGATAAAGTCGGTTGATTAGGACAAAATTGTATCCTTTAGGAACCGTACACGCACCTTTGGATGCATACGGTTCAAAAAATAAAAATTGCGAAACAAAAAAAGAATCAATGTGTCGATTCCAGCCCTTTTCTCTTTTCGTAGCAGGGTTTTTCCTAACGAAGGGGCTTTTTCTTCCATTTTTCAAGAAACATGAGTTTTGACTTGACTTGCTTCCCTAGAATTCACTGAACTTATCGAACTAACCTCTCATTGATGTATTGTTTCATCGAGATCCAAATCACGATGTAATTTTCTTGTTCCTGAATGGGCCTCTTCAATTCTTTTAGGTTTATGCTCTACTCCGGGTAAAGATCTGCCCGAATTCTATTTGCACATATAGGACAAATAATCTCAGTACCACTTCTTTTTGCTACGACTTCTTTTTTTTTTTTCAATTCGTTTCATGTCTTCCGCCCAATATATGATGTATTCATCATATTACTCCATTGATTGGCAGTATGAGATCACTCATATGGTATAAAGGAATCATTTATGATACGAGTGGTAATCATACATAGATTACCAATTTGGTATTTTCTGAACGGAGCCTGTATACTTCATTTTATTGGTCCAAGCCAACCATAAATTCTTCTAATTGATAATATGGATCCCCCAATAAATTGATCTAATTGCACTTCACGCTCCGAATTATTGATGGTTCAATCAATCTTTCTTGGGCGAAAGAGAGGATATCTCCATCGGGGGAGAGAACGGGGAAATCCCATATGACCCAATATGTCTGACAAGTCGCACTATACGTCAACCCAAACTGCATCTTCCTCTCCAGGACTCCGAAAAGGTACTTTTGGAACACCAATGGGCATTAAATTAAAGAAAAAGAGGTTAAGTACTATACTTCACTTTGATGTGGAAACGTAACAACGGGTTTATTGTCTTCATAATATTGCCGTTTATCGTATTTTATCAATAGATTCGAAGGTTCATGGAGGAAGACAGAATGAATAAAGAATAATTCTTACGAATGGATCGTTTGAATGATGAACAAGTATCTATGCATTCGCTCACAAAAAATGGGACCAGCCCCCATTGCGTATTGGTACTTATTGGGTATAGAATAGATCTGCTTCTCTTTGTTCCTACGAACAGAATTGTTCAATTATTACCAACGGAACGGAATAAATATTAACCCTTGCTTCGGGATAATCCACTGAAAAGGTGAGGTCCATAGCATAGTCTTTTCCAATGCGATAAAGTTACATAGTGTCTATTTTTTCTTTGATAAAGGGGTATTTCCATGGGTTTACCTTGGTATCGTGTTCATACCGTCGTATTGAATGATCCCGGTCGGTTGCTTTCTGTCCATATAATGCATACAGCTCTAGTTTCTGGTTGGGCCGGTTCGATGGCTTTATACGAATTAGCAGTTTTTGATCCCTCTGACCCCGTTCTTGATCCAATGTGGAGACAAGGTATGTTCGTTATCCCTTTCATGACTCGTTTAGGAATAAACAATTCATGGGGTGGTTGGAGTATCACAGGAGGAACTATAACGAATCCGGGTATTTGGAGTTACGAAGGTGTGGCCGGGGCACATATTGTGTTTTCTGGCTTGTGCTTCTTAGCAGCTATCTGGCATTGGGTGTATTGGGACCTAGAAATATTCTGTGATGAACGTACGGGAAAACCCTCTTTGGATTTGCCCAAGATCTTTGGAATTCATTTATTTCTCTCAGGGGTGGCTTGCTTTGGGTTTGGCGCATTTCATGTAACAGGCTTGTATGGTCCTGGAATATGGGTGTCCGATCCTTATGGCCTAACCGGAAAAGTACAATCTGTAAATCCAGCGTGGGGCGCGGAAGGTTTTGATCCTTTTGTTCCGGGAGGAATAGCCTCTCATCATATTGCAGCGGGGACATTGGGCATATTAGCGGGTCTATTCCATCTTAGTGTCCGCCCGCCCCAACGTCTATACAAAGGATTACGTATGGGCAATATTGAAACGGTCCTTTCCAGTAGTATCGCTGCTGTCTTTTTTGCAGCTTTCGTTGTTGCTGGAACTATGTGGTATGGTTCAGCAACTACCCCGATCGAATTATTTGGTCCCACTCGTTATCAGTGGGATCAGGGATACTTCCAGCAAGAAATATATCGAAGGGTTGGTGCCGGGCTAGCCGAAAATCTGAGTTTGTCGGAAGCTTGGTCTAAAATTCCCGAAAAATTAGCTTTTTATGATTACATCGGTAATAATCCGGCGAAAGGGGGATTATTCAGAGCAGGCTCAATGGATAACGGGGATGGAATAGCTGTTGGATGGTTAGGACACCCCATCTTTAGAGATAAAGAAGGGCATGAGCTTTTTGTACGTCGTATGCCTACTTTTTTTGAAACATTTCCAGTAGTTTTGGTAGACGGAGACGGAATTGTGAGAGCCGATGTTCCTTTTAGAAGGGCAGAATCAAAGTATAGTGTCGAACAGGTAGGTGTAACTGTTGAGTTCTATGGTGGCGAACTCAATGGAGTCAGTTATAGTGATCCCGCTACTGTGAAAAAATATGCTAGACGTGCCCAATTGGGTGAAATTTTTGAATTAGATCGTGCTACTTTGAAATCCGATGGTGTTTTTCGTAGCAGTCCAAGAGGTTGGTTCACTTTTGGACATGCTACGTTTGCTTTGCTCTTCTTTTTCGGACACATTTGGCATGGCGCTAGAACCTTGTTCAGAGATGTTTTTGCTGGTATTGACCCAGATTTGGATGCTCAAGTGGAATTTGGGGCATTCCAAAAACTTGGAGATCCAACTACAAAGAGACAAGTAGTCTGATACAACATTGCTCTGGTATCTTTCGCCTCTATTTGATTTTTTTTTGATTTGACATAAGGGATTGGAGAAATCTTGATTTTCATCATCGCCTTTTCTTTGACTCTTGCCCTTTCTTTATCTGGGAAATGATCCCAAATGAATAGGTGTGGAAGCTATAATTGTAAACCACGATCGAATCTATGGAAGCATTGGTTTATACATTCCTGTTAGTCTCGACTTTAGGGATCATTTTTTTCGCTATCTTTTTTCGAGAACCGCCTAAGGTTCCGACTAAAAAGATGAAATGATTTTTCATTATCTCAATTGAAGTAATGAGCCCCCCAATATGGGAGGTTCATTATTTCAACTAGTCCCCGTGTTCCTCGAATGGATCTCTTAGTTGTTGAGAGGGTTGCCCAAAAGCGGTATATAAGGCGTACCCAGTAAAGCTTACAAGTGAACCAGATATGGAGATGGCGACTAGGGTTGCTGTTTCCATTATTAGATAATTTCAAGACCACGATCGATCTACGCTACGATAAGATCGTTTATTTACAACGAAATAGTATACAAAGTCAACAGATCTCAACCAATGCAATAGGATTTATGGCTACACAAACCGTTGAGGGTAGTTCTAGATCTGGGCCAAGACGAACTATTACAGGGGATTTATTGAAACCATTGAATTCGGAATATGGTAAAGTGGCTCCTGGATGGGGAACTACCCCCTTCATGGGTGTCGCAATGGCTCTATTTGCGATATTCCTATCTATTATTTTGGAGATTTATAATTCTTCCGTTTTACTGGATGGAATTTCAATGAGTTAGGTCCCATAAGAACCATGAAGTCCTAGCTTTTCAATCCAAAATGAATCACTTAGGACTCGGATTTCTAGGCCATTCTGGTAGTTCGACCGTGGAATTCCGTTGTTTCGGTATTTCCGGAATATGAGTGTGTGACTTGTTATAATTGATCCTATTGATAGTACAGAGAATAGGTCTGTCATCTCGATAGAGATGGTTCTACCTCGTCGGATATTCATTCTAGTATCCGGAGCACGGAATATATGGAATAGATCAAGAAATATTTGAACTATGATTCATACCTACTATTCAGACCTCGCAACCGGACTCCAACAAATTTTCAAACAACGAGTCATAAATCGAACGATTTTTCTTCCTTCAGAATTATGCTTATTTTGACCGAAGGACCAATGTTTCTATGGATTTTTAGTGATTCCATCCATTCATTGAATAAGTGATGATCAAATGGTTCTTACTCAGAGAACCTTTGGGCTTAGCTTGGGCGCTTTATTGAATCATCGTGGTTCTAGTATGAATCTGAGGTTTCAATCGATTCATAGGGTCTCCACAAGAGAATTCCTATCAATAGTAAACAAAACATATAGTAAATCCGTATTACGCACAAACAAAAACAACAAATCCAAAATAAAATAAATAGGGGAAGAGAAGATTCAAGAGGCCTATAACGATCAACATAAAGACGAATGAGCCAACTTGATATTTTGGCATTATCATCACAAAGAAGAGATTCCGGATTTTGGTTCCTTCGCTTCGTATCTTCAGGGACGATTGAATCAAGTGGCTAAGAAGTTTCAAACTTTCTATTCCATATCCGTTGCAACCACTATTTGGGTGTTTTTGCTTGAGCCGTACGAGATGAAATTCTCATATACGGTTCTCAGAGGGGGAGTCTCTTTGGTTTACCTATCTCAATAAAGTATATGATTGGTTCGAGGAGCGTCTCGAGATTCAGGCGATTGCAGATGATATAACTAGTAAATATGTTCCTCCTCATGTCAACATATTTTATTGTCTAGGAGGGATCACACTTACTTGTTTTTTAGTACAAGTAGCTACCGGTTTTGCTATGACTTTTTACTATCGTCCGACCGTTACAGAGGCTTTTGCCTCTGTTCAATACATAATGACTGAAGCCAACTTTGGTTGGTTAATCCGATCAGTTCATCGATGGTCAGCAAGTATGATGGTGCTAATGATGATCCTACACGTATTTCGTGTGTATCTCACAGGTGGATTTAAAAAACCTCGCGAATTGACTTGGGTTACAGGCGT